ATTTTATAAATAGAAATGCAATGAATTGTTTCAAAACCGACCCTAAATTGAATTAATTGAATTGACCCCCATCATAACGAAATTAATTTGATTGATACATAGACTTACCAATTCAACATAGATATAAGATATTTCGTAGAATCATTGATAAAAAGATTTATTTTACTTGTTCCCCGAACTTAATTCTTAGAGAAAAACAATTTTCAATAACTTGCTTCCCATATTTTCAGATTTTTTTTAATTTCCTGGCTTAGTGTAAGATAGAAATATGTCTATCTAATCTTAACAAAATGAATGAAAGCGGAAGAAATGAAGTTTAATTTCCCTTTCTGGTCTGGCGGACCAATCACTCCCCAAAAGGTCCTATACCTCGTATTATTTCTATTCTACCGATTTAGTTTCTTATTTTATTTATTTTTTTTTATTTTAATAGAAATATTTAATAGAAATATCGTTTTAATAATTTTAATAATATCGATTTAGAATTAATATCAATTAATATCTATTTATTTTAATTTTATTTATTCTATTTCATTTATTTATTCTATTTCAAAGAATAAATATAAAATAAATAAGAATAAATATAAAATAAATAAAATTAATGAAAATAATATTAAAAAAAAATTATATGATTAGAATGAATGATTCATGAATATAAATACGAATCAAAAGATTCTATGGAATCATGAAAGAGGGAAAGATCTTTCAGATTTAATCATACCACATTATATTGACAATTTCAAAAAACTGTTCATACAATGAGCACAGTATGATGGCGGTCGGGCATACTTGCCCCCATCGTCTAGTGGTTCAGGACATCTCTCTTTCAAGGAGGCAGCGGGGATTCGAATTCCCCTGGGGGTAGGGTACTACGAAAGGAAGTTGATCATGGATTATCAATAAGCCGGGAATTGATTCTTCCTGGGTCGATGCCCGAGCGGTTAATGGGGACGGACTGTAAATTCGTTGGCAATATGTCTACGCTGGTTCAAATCCAGCTCGGCCCAATAATTGGCCGATCCACCATGAAATGATAGAACCCCATTTGTTGTTCCCCAGAAATGCCTGATCGGAATACGGAAGAAGAAAAAAAACTAAAAATTTCTGATATATTTTACCGCTGTTCATTTGCTCTCTTTATTTTTTTCTCACAAATTCTGATCTTGCTTGCTAATGATCTAGATTCATACTAGATTCATATAAGGATCTGGAAGTATAAGGAAAAGAATAAAATATAAAATAAAGAATAAATAAAAATAAAGAATAAATAAAAAACTCTTTTTTTTTTCATTGAAAGATTTTTTTGATTATTTTTCAATTTATAAAAAACGAAAGGATTATTAACAATCCGTGAGACACTCCCACTAAAGTGCATATCCGTGTGTATATCAAATATATTACTCGCGTTTCTGTTATAATACGACTATTCTAATCTAAATATCTAAAATCTAATAGTAATAGAAAGGGTTTGAATGAAATCATAAGAATATGTATGATGTACACTCTATTTCCTTGGGATTGTAGTTCAATTGGTCAGAGCACCGCCCTGTCAAGGCGGAAGCTGCGGGTTCGAGCCCCGTCAGTCCCGACAGACCCAAATCCACTAAAAAAAAATACATCAATTCATCTCTGCATTTGCTGTGAAAAGGAGAACAAAACAAATAGCATAATTTCATTCCCAAGAGGATACCCTCCTATTTTATTTATTTATTAGTATTTTAGTATTTTATTTATTAGTTTCACACTTATCATCAAAGAAATATGGGAATTACCATTTATTCAACTAGTACCGATTGATAGGAGAAAGACATATGTAGATTAGTACAATGATTGGTAAAATCATATTCAGGATTCCAAGAGATACCGTACGGAGTCTGGCTTTTTCGATTATTCCCAATCTGTGTAATAGAGTACTATACGTTTACAGGAGGCTATACACAAATGGAATTTGTATGATACAAAAAAAAATTAACTTAACATAGTAACTTTGATATAATACTTTTAAGATTAAAAGTATATACCTTTAGTAAGATTAAAGTAAGATTAAAAGTATATCCCTTTAGGACTCCAATTTTGTGTAACCTCAATTAATAATTTCAATTATTAATGTGAATTTGAAACAATTTATCTCATTCAAATTTCACACTGAATTTTTGATATATGCATCCCATAATTAATCCAAAGAAATGGGATATTAATAAAATAAAGCTCAAAGAAGGTCCTATCTCTCTTAGCAAGTGCTATCTCTCTTTGTGAGGGAATGAATAATCTTTTTTAAGTTTAAGGGTCTTGCCGAAGAAAGAACAAACTTTTTAATGAATTTGATGGAATACTCGATTTTTTTATACCCGGACTCTCCTTATTTATACTACTTCTTTGTTTTCCAAGAAGATTAGATCATAAAAAAGGGGGTTTAGAACTAAACTTCTTCCTTTTTACATTTCGCTTCTATTGGTTATTTTATTGGGGTTTTTTATAACCAATGTAAGTAAGTGTAAAGGCGGTCATATGATATTTCATCAGATGATTGTACAAGGAGGGGCGTAGGTTATAGAAAAGAAAGAATGATAAAGAAAGTAAAGGAATTATTTATCGGATCGGGAATCAAAATTTGAATTCGGTATGGATAAAAGATCTTCCTATGTTATACTATTTAATTCTCGACGATGAATCAATTTGATAGCTCAGATATTGTTATTCATGATATTGCTCCGATTCGATATCGTCGAGATATAATTCATCCCATTGAATATTGAATTTACAGGCGAAAGATTTATCAGCTCTATGGGATTAAATCCCGAGTTATTGCGAATTAATTAAAAATGAAACGATGAGATTATGGAAGTAAATATTCTCGCATTTATTGCTACTGCACTGTTCATTCTAGTTCCTACTGCTTTTTTACTTATAATATATGTAAAAACAGTCAGTCAAAATGATTAATTTGAATTAAACTTGACTGTTTAGTTCTTATCAATGATTGAAAAGAAAAAATAAAATGAAAAGTATTAAAATTTCGTGTCTTAAATGAAATAAGCGGACTAGAATCATCAGTATTTTATGAGATTCGATAGTATGGTAGAAAGATTCATATATTTCTTTCTACCATACTTATTATTGTTATTGTAGTATATAAAGTCGTACTGTATAAAGATAGAGGTTTAATATAGATCAATCTACAATATGTATCTTCAGAGATATCAATTACATATATGTAATGTATTTACATAGTGTACCAATTCTATTTCTTTGCTTCATCTATTTAATTTGTGTTGATTCCAATCATCAATCTGAAAAAATCGAAGGGCAATTCTTACTCTTACAATTCGAATTCCTAGAATTTCTGATTCTATTCAATATGAATCCCGATATCCATTGAAAGAATCAAATTGACGAAGGAAAAAAGAGTAAGAGTATAGGCCTATATTAATAAAATAATTAATAAATAATTACTAATAATTAATAAAAAGAAAATCACATAATCTTTTTTTAGTATTCCGAAGAAGTAATTGATTGATCAGTTGACAGATGATCCAGTGATTCATTTCCATGGGAACCTCTTTGGATTTCGAAAAGGATTAGTAAAGCCCACTGATTTTTAACGTTTGAACCATGATATGAAATGAGTTCAATAAAGCAAGCATAACATAAATTAAATTTTTAAAAGAATAAAAAAAGCGGGAACGCGCAATATGTGACTTGCCCAAGGCAATATTTTATTATGTGTAGTATATTGTTGGACAACCACTATGTCTATGTTGTTTCCCATAGGAAGTCTGTATCCACTTAATAACATAATTATTTTCTTTTCTATTTGAACAGTAAAAAAAAGGACTTTGCAGAACGATCTATAAAACAATTGATATGAGTTGAGTTTGATTCCTCAAACTCAATTAGTAGTACTTCTAGAGTCCACTTCTACCCCAGACTACGAGTGAAAGAGAAAATGTAAAGACTACCATTAAAGCAGCCCAAGCGAGACTTACTATATCCATGTGAATTATATCCCCTATCTCTATAAATATGAAGGAATTATTCCATTATTGTTCACTACTCATTATTATGTTCATTAATAATAGTGGAATTCCTGGCGCAGAGTCAAAAGGGAATTCTGACCCAATACCGTTGATGAAACAATCCAATAAACTCACAATTATAACAGGTTTCTTATATGATTTCGAGTAGAATCGGAAAACACTAAGCACAAGCAAAATACGTAGATACACCCCTGGAAGTTTCAAGGGAATGTTACTAACATGTAGGAATAATAAGACCTAGTCTTTCTTTTGTTGACCTTCATTTCATTAAGTAAAAAGTATAAAAATCTAGAGTCAAGATAAATCACTATCTATATCTATCACATACCCTATTTCTTTTTTCATTTTATCTAATCCTTACATTACGTCTCCTGCTTGTCTCGGTGAAACAATCGGAAGATAGTCTATTACATTAAAGCCAATTATCTCTTCAATCAATATTAAATTGAATGCAGGAGCACACAGAGAATTTCATGAGTCTATATACGAACAAAGTATCTTTCGACCTTTACGCAACTAATAAATTAATAATCAAATAAATTCCTCGTTCGTCTATCCAACTTAATTCAAGACCTAATTAATAAACACTACATTAATAATAGAAGACATATTAAGATTTAACGATTCTTTTTCATTCAATATTCACTAATATAATCTTTCCTTGAACTGAAGCCTAGACGCAAGGATTTACAGCATTTTCATTTTAGAGAACAGAACCGCCAGATGCTTATAGAATCAAGCAAGTATCAAGAGTCCTCTCCCCCGCTTACTTCTGCTGGAAAAAAAATTTGTCAAGTTATCTCAGCAAAACATAATATAAAATATAACATAATATAAAATATAATATAATAAGGTATTCCGATTTTTTTGTTGATCAGGCGACACCCAGATTTGAACTGGGGAAAAAGGATTTGCAGTCCCCCGCCTTACCGCTCGGCCATGTCGCCAAAACGATACAAAAAA